ATCTATTTAACAACTTGTCCTGCTTTAACCCATTAGTCAGTGGTAAAACACCTCAGGTGAAACTCTTTCAACCCTGATAGGTATAAAAGAATGATTAACACCACAAATCTCTCTACACTGACCAAACATCACACCCGACCTAGTTAGATGAATGCCTAATTGGTTAATTCGACCAGGAATAGCATCGGCCTTAACCCCAAGAGATGGTAAAGCTCAAGCGTGAATTACATCGGCAGACCTCACCAAAATACGCCTATCAACACCGTAGGGCAACACACACCGATTGTCAACCTCTAACAAACGATAACCACCATTTCTTACCTCCAAACCTCTTACCATGTAAGAATCAAATCTTACAGTATCATTACTATCGCCATATTCATACTCTCAATACCATTGATGCCCAATAACCTTCATTCTAACTACAGGCCCCCCCACCTCATCTAATAGATATAATAACCGAACAGAAGGAATAGCTAAAATTAACAACAATAACCCAGGAACCATAGTTCAAGCGGCTTCAAGCGCCTGAGCCTCCATAATAAACCGAGAAGACAACCTTCTCTTTAATAGACACACTATTATATATCCAACGAAAGACGACACTATCACTAAAACGAATATAGTGTGATCATGAAAAAAAATTAACTCAGAACTCAACCCACTATAACTATCTTGAAACCCTAATTGACCCCAAAAGCTCATTCTTTATTCTAATACCTTCTATGTCTCTCACTCCAACGAACCTTCACGCCACTCATGGACTACTCCCCCAAGTAATAGTAATAAAAATACCAATAATGCTAAATAATTTCTAATTCACATTCAAGAACTTCCTACAACCATCACAGCAGGAAACAACAAAACAATCTCCACATCAAAAACCACAAAAATCACAGCTAGTAAAAAAAATCGTAAAGAAAAAGGAACTCGAGAAGACCCTATAGGGTCAAATCCACACTCAAAAGGCCTTGGCTTCTCCCGACCACCATAAAAAGACATTCCAAGAAACAACCCAACAATTAACAAGATCAACCCTAATAACAAAGCCAATAAAACACTTGCTACCACTTTTTCCATATTACCTTTTATAGTAATTTAGTATGAATAAACACACCACATTAATGAGAGATTAACTCTATCTGTAGAACCACAACCTATTGTTTTGCTTAAACTACTCACTACTTTTGTTGTAAATATTTTATTTATTTTTTTAAGAAAAAAGAAAAATAAATAAAATATTTTTAACAAAAAGTTCTATACTTTAAGAAAAAGATTTGATTTGCATTCAACCATTGAAGGTCACTCTAGAACTACCATAAAGGACCTCGGAGAATATTTGCCTTGAAATCAAAAAGAAAGTGTTCGACTCACTTATCCTTTGTCAGAAAGATAGCCGAGCTAATATGTGGCTTCTAACCGCATAAAGAGAGGTTTAACTCCTTCCATCTTTCTTTCCTAGCTAATTAAGTGTTTTACCGCACATTGACTTTTCACGTCAAAGGAGCACACTGTGCATTTAGCTGCTATAAATTTTAAGTAAAGTTAATCATCTTAATAACCACGCTAAAAACTCTTCTACCAAACCTAACCTCACCATTGGCTTTAACCCAACTTGCCTAAACTTTCTTGCTTAAAGATTCCAGTGAGTTAACTAAGCTATACAGCCAATAAACCTAAAGAATACACCACTTCTTGCCTAAAACCACTATCACCATTGCTCTAGCTTAGACTAACCAAATATCGATCCTCGAAATCCCACCGCCTTTGTCTTAAACCAACAAGATTACCTTAAATGAAATCCCCCAATAAACTTTTATTTGTATTCCTTTTAGCCAGAAGCACCTGCCTAGTAGCATCCTCATCTAACTGACTAACTTCCTGGATAGGACTAGAAATTAATATACTAGGGTATATTCCGCTTATTTTTATGAAAGAAAACAGAAGAGAATCAGAAGCAGCAGTAAAATACTTAATCCCACAATCTTTAGGTTCTACAATTTTTATTTCCTCTGCTATTATCTCAAGACACTTTAATAACCTACAAATCCTTATAATTATTGCCATGTGCTTGAAACTAGGCGCAGCACCCTTCCATTTTTGGTTCCCTCCAGTTATGGCAAGTCTTCAACTTACACCAGCTTTTATCCTTCTCACTTGGCAAAAAATTGCTCCTATCCTGGCCATTAACTCATTTAACCCACTTCTCATAAAAATAACTATACCAATTGCAGCAATTAGCGCCCTATGAGGAGGTATTGGTGGAATTAACCAAACTGATATCCGATCCTTACTTACATACTCTTCCATCGCCCACACAGGGTGGATACTAGCAAGCATCACCAGAAACTACTCTATTCTAATTACCTACTTGTTCACATATATTCTAATCAACATTTCAATTTACTTAATTTTGTCTAAAGAAGATATAAAATATTACAAACAACTTTTCTCTTCTAAAGAACCTACAAAAATCTTTATTTTATCCATTACAATTCTTTCCCTTGGTGGACTCCCGCCCCTTGTAGGATTTGTCATAAAGCTCTTGGTCCTTATATTCACAGAAACAAAAATAATTGTTATTTTCGGGCTAATCGTCGGGGCACTGATAAGGTTATTTTATTATCTATCATTAACTTTCTCAACATTACTTAGCTTTAGCAAAATATCCTTCTCAAAATCCCGAATAATCCAAAAACAAGTAATAATATTTTTTCTATCCCAAATCCTCCCCCTGTCAATAACTCTTTTTTTCTTTTAGCAGGATAAGCTAACTAAAAAGCTGTTGGGCTCATAACCCAAAAATAGAACTCTCTTCCTGCTACCTCTCTAAAAGATTTAAGTTAAAAAAACTAATAGCCTTCAAAGCTTTAATTGATCAAAGTCAATCTTTATGCCAAAGCAAGAAACTTATTGTAATATGGTTTCGGCCCATAACCAGGTGCATTTTCTGCACCCTTGCTTTATAATATTTCATTGACGTACGTAATTAACTATACCAATTAAACTACATATGGCAGCTCATGCGTATTGTGGAATGACCTGTTACTAACTAACTTTTAAAAAGTTGATTTAACATACAGCTCAAGAGTACTAAGTCTAATACTCAAACCATCACAACACCAATGTCCTATATTATGACAGCTAGGAAACTAGGCCATAGAAAATAAGTAAAAGAGGTGGCAAAAGATGGTGCCAGCAGTCGCGGTTATACCAATACCCCAAGTTAATTTCAGCAAATCGGAGTAGCTTTTCCATTAGGCTACAAAATCAACTTTTAGCGTAAAAAACAAACTATAACTAAACCCTTTCCAGCCCTAACTAGACTACTCCAACAAACCATAACCTCAGAACTCGGATTAGATACCCGATTACTGTATGGCTCAACACACAAAAGAATACTACGAGCGAAAGCTTAAACCTCAAACAATGTGGCGGTGCTTTACTCCTCATCAGGGGATCCTGTGGCTTAATTCGATAATCCACGAAAATCTTAGCTATTCTTGTACACAGCTTGTGTATGGCCGTTTATGCTTGCTCATAGAAGAAAAAAAAGGAAGCAATAAGGTTAATTACCCCGAAATTCAGGTGACATACAGCCAATGAATAGCAGATCCATGGGATACAAATAAACACACTACCAAACTTAAAGCTCAAAACTTTAACGAAGGAGGACTTGAAAGTAAGATTTCATCTCTATAAAATAAATCTGGACAAGAACTAAAGCGCGCACAAATCGCCCGTCACTCCGACAATAAAGTAGGATAAGTCGTAACATAGTAGGGGTAATGGAAATTGCCCCTATTACAGTCCGTGATGGCCGAGATATAAGGCATCGAGCTTTTAACTCGACTACAGTAATTTACACTTCAGGATGCTTTGAGAAGCTAATAAGCATTGGTCTTGTAAACCAAAGATAAGAAAACCCTCTCCAAAGCTGATAGTAAAGTGGCCGAGACACAGGCAAAAGATTGTAGCTCTTTTTACGGGCCATCCCCTTTACAAGCAAAATTCAAATTTCTACCACAATCTCTAAAGAAAATTCTCACCTTACAAAGTATTTTATAAAAAATTACCAAGATTTATTCAACCGCAAGGGCTAACACTCAGCTTTTTCAAGAAATGATAATTCCATGTCCCTTTTGCATCATGGAGAAGCAACAAAAACATAGCAACCTACATTCCCGAATGACTATGAGCTACTAACCCTTAAAAATCAATGTTTCATAATTGATAAAGTAACTTTTAGTAGAAGTAACAAGCCTTTCATATAGTCATATAGCTGGTTTTTCTTCAAAAGCATCAAAGTGCTAGCTTATGGCATAATCCACCACTTTAGGTCATAAAGCTTAGCCTATTGAGGATAAGCTCAATAGGGCCTTAAAAATTCTTTACCCCTTAACATCGTTAGTAGGCTCAAAAGCAGCCACCCCATAACGTTTTAGTTACTGAAACCTCTCATATAATATTTATACATTCTATTTTAAAGCCAAAGAAATTTAACAAAAAATTTTACTGTTACTAAACAGGCATTCTATTAGTATTAACAAAACCTATTACCCAATAATCCTAAAAAAATTTGGATTAAAACACAATTTTTTGCATAAACTATGCAAAGCGAACTCGGCAAATCAGTTCCCTGCCTGTTTACCAAAAACATCGTCTTTTGATAATCTCTCATAAAAGATAATGCCTGCCCAGTGAAATTTTAAACGGCCGCGTTAGCGTGAGCGTGCTAAGGTAGCGTAATAATTAGCCTTTTAATTGGAGGCCAGTGAATGGCAAGACTAGGAACACCTTTACTTTGCATACAAAAAAAACTTTTCGTCTAAGCGAAAAGACTTAGATGATAAAGGTAGACGAAAAGACCCCGCGGAACTTTACCTTTTCCTGTACTACGACACATCCGTCTAAAAGTATTTAAGGTTTGATTGGGGCAATCTTGGAACCAACAAAGCTTCCAACTTACTTAAAAAATCTATATAAAATTTACTAAAGACCAAAAAGAAGTTACCCCGGGGATAACAGCGTAATCCAACTAAAGAGTACGTATCGAAAGTTGGGTTTGCGACCTCGATGTTGGCTTAAGGATATCCACATTAGTGCAACCGCTATGACAGGATAGTCTGTTCGACTATTATACCCTTACACGAGCTGAGTTAAGACCGGCGCAAGCTAGGTTGGTTTCTATCTCCTTTACTAAAATTCTTCTTGATTGTACGAAAGGACCCCAAGAGCTGCACCATTAAAAAGCATTCTTAAATTTAAGTTTATTTCACAGAGAGTTAGTATAATAATACCATTGACTTAGGATCATTAAATAAGTAATCCTTACTCTCTACCCCTTCTCAGGGGAGAAGCTAAACCATAGCAATTAGTTGTTACCTAATAGAAAGTGAATATTTTCACCTACCCTATAACAGAAAATAGTTTATAAAAATAAAAACTTTGGGAGTTTTAGATTTAGTCACACTAATTTTCTGAATCAAGTTTCCCGTACGAAAAACCCATCCTCTCATTAAGGTCTTAAACAACTCTTTATACGATCTTCCAGCCCCAGTAAACCTCTCTGTCTGGTGAAACTTCGGGTCTTTATTAAGCCTATGTTTAGCTACACAAATTATTACAGGGCTTTTTCTAGCCATGCACTATAACTCTAACGTAGACTTAGCTTTTTACTCTGTCTCCCATATTTCACGAGATGTTAATTACGGATGATTAATACGAACCATTCACGCCAACGGTGCCTCCTTTTTTTTCGTATGCATTTATCTTCATACAGGCCGAGGAATGTACTACGGATCTTACTTAGCTAAAGAAACCTGAAACATTGGCATCATCCTACTCTTCCTTACTATAGCAACAGCTTTTCTAGGCTACGTACTGCCATGAGGCCAAATATCTTTTTGAGGAGCCACAGTCATTACAAACCTTCTCTCCGCAATCCCCTACATTGGAAAAACACTAGTATACTGATTATGGGGAGGATTCTCAGTCAGAAATGCAACTCTCAATCGGTTTTTTGTTTTACACTTTGTTCTTCCATTTGCTATTACAGCCCTTGTTGTAATCCATCTCCTATTTCTCCACCAAGCAGGATCAAATAATCCACTTGGGATTTCATCAAATGTAAACTTAATTCCGTTTCATGTATACTACACAGCAAAAGATACTGTGGGCTTCGTTCTTCTTCTAATATTTCTTTCTCTTATCTGTCTTTTCTCCCCAAACCTCTTAACAGACCCTGAAAATTATATCCCAGCCAACCCGCTAAGAACACCCGTGCACATTCAACCAGAATGATACTTCCTATTTGCCTATGCAATCCTACGATCTATTCCCAACAAACTAGGGGGAGTTATTGCACTATTAATATCAATCCTGATTTTGATCTTCATGCCTTTATTTTACTATAACACCATGCGTTCTAACACTTTTTACCCTGTAAACCAAATCCTTTTTTGGTTATTTTTAGGAATCTTCTTAATCCTTACTTGAATCGGCAAACAACCAGTAGAAGACCCCTTCATTTGAATCGGCCAAACTTTTTCTGCTTTGTACTTCATATATTTTCTAACATCCCCTATTACCTCGAAAATATGGGATTTTTTACTATTTTCCTCAATAAAATAATACTAAGGATAAATAGTTTAATACACACAAAACATAACACTGAAAATGTTAAGATGACAAAGTCTTTTTCCATCATCATACAAAAAATTATTTTTTATAGAAGACTTTTGTCAAGAATTACACAAAAAAGACACCCCCAACCAAGATTAATATTAATAAGACCAAAAAAACACGAGTATGAACCAATAAACTTCCCCTTTGTACAAAGTAAGATAATTTAACACCATCTCTCAACACCCTAAACACACCTTGTCCACCTAAAACTTCTATTCAACCCAAATCTAAATGTAAATGCATCATTTTACCCAACTTTAACCCGACCCCAGCTAAAAACCTTCCAGACGCCAAGTTTATAAACCACATTCTAGTTAAAAATCAACCTAAATTTCCTTTAAAAACCTTTTTTTTTAAGGTTTCTAGTATGAAATAACTAATTACCCTATAAGACAAGCCAGCAAATGTTACAATCCTAATAACCACCTTCCCCAAAACACCTACCAACCTAATCCCTCTTACATCGACCCACACTCTTTGGAGTAATCACCCTCCCACAACTGCACCAATTGACAATACACAAATAGAAGACACTACATAACCTCTTTCAACATCATGACTCACTAACCTACTGCCATAACTCTGGCCAAAAACCCCAACCGACATGATTCGTAGACTATAAACTAAACTTAGCCCAGCTCCCACCAGTATAATTAAAACTTCCAATCTTCCACTAGACCTTCTAAAAGCTCCCTCCAGAATTAAGTCCTTAGAATAAAAACCACTTAAGAAAGGCATTCCGCATAACGCAGCACTCCTAAGCACCAAACATCCCCCCCTAAAAGGCAGTAAATAATTTAATCTCCCTAAGATTCGACCATCTTGAGTATCTATAGTAGAATGAATAATAGAACCAGCACATAAGAATAACAAAGCCTTGAATAAAGCATGCGTTAATAGGTGAAATACAGCAATAAGCGGAAAACCAATTCCAACAGTAAACATCATTAGCCCTAACTGCCTTAAGGTTGATAGAGCAATAATTTTTTTTAAATCAACCTCAAAACAAGCTCTTAGTCCCGCCATTAATAAAGTTAATGCCCCTACTTTCCTTAAAAATCATAAAACTTCCTGTACCTCGACTAAAGTTCTATAAAATCGAATAACTAAATAAACACCGGCTGTCACTAGGGTTGATGAATGCACTAAAGCAGAAACAGGTGTAGGAGCAGCTATAGCTGCTGGTAATCATGCGGAAAATGGGATCTGAGCTCTTTTTGTTATCGCTCCAACTACCACTAAAAAACAAATTACTACCCTAAAACTACCTCTCATTCCATAACCAATCCGCCACTCACCCCAATTTACTAAAAAACAAATTCCTAGGATTAACAGAGCATCCCCAACTCGATTAGCTAATACAGTTAACATCCCAGCAGCTAAAGACTTTTTATTTTGGTAGTAAATAACCAAAGCAAAAGACACAATTCCTAACCCATCCCAACCCAACAAAATAGTGATTAATCTAGGGATATAAATTAGCAAATTTATAGACCCTACAAATGCTATAATTAATATCATGAATCGTCGTATAAATACCTCTCCCTCCATATAAGATACCCTGAATAATGCTACAGAACCAGAAATCAAACAAACAAAACAAGAAAAAATAACACTAATGTAATCAATGATAATAGGGAGACTTCAGTCTGTACTACATAAACTAAAAAACTGCCACTCCACTATATAGCTACATCCTGTAGATCCAACTGTATAGACTCCAAATACTCATAAAAATAGTGTGATAAAAAAGAGAAAACCAGAACACAATAAAGGAACTCTTATTTTTTTTTTATTTTTCACCTAGTATAGCAAGAAAATCTTACTTGAGAAGTTAGTACTCGATAAGCACTCTATAATCTACACTTCTGATATAATATCTGACTCTCCTTAACTCCTATCCCTAACATCTGTACCCATCATTCTTTATTACCATTATCACTTATCTCTACCCTGTTCTCTATAGTTATTAACCTCAATAACTTCTGAGAACTATTGCTAGTAAGATCTAGTCTAATATTTTATAAACCCCCAGCCCACTCTTTTAAAGTTATTTGTTAGTATTTTATTTTTTTTTACATAATTGAATAATTTTGTTTAGATGAGAGCTGGTGGACTTGCGACACAAATGAATTTGGATCATTAAAAGGAATTAAAAATTCCGCTTTCAATTTAACCAACTTACCACTGTCTTGTAGTATATGCCTTATTACTATAAACTGCAACTTTATCAAAACTATTAGTCAAGACATTATAACAGCATTACGCCGGAAGAACGGATTACTCTGATGAGGTAAAATATAGGCTAAATACCTTAATGCTTCCCCAAAAAGTAGTATATTTAATACAACTTGCTTACACCAAGTTAAAGGTTCCAAACCCTTTTTGAAGTAAGGTGGCAGAAAAGTGCTTCAGATTTAAGCTCTGACCATGAAGTGTTACTTCCCTTTCTAATAATCCAACACTTAATCTCCACTTTTATCACATATTTGTTAATTTTACTAGGTGTAGCATTTTTCACCCTGTTAGAACGAAAAGCTCTTGGGTATTTTCAAATTCGAAAAGGCCCTAATAAATTAGGAATTATTGGTATCCCACAACCTCTAGCAGATGCCTTAAAGCTTTTTGTCAAAGAGTGGGTTACCCCAACATCTTCTAACTATCTCCCTTTTGCCTTAACACCAAGGGTTATACTTATCCTAGCCCTTAGGATATGACAGTTATTCCCCTCTTTTATGCTGTCTTCTCATCTCACATTGGGTGTACTTTTATTTCTGTGCATTTCCTCACTAGCTGTTTACACAACACTTATAGCAGGCTGAGCATCTAACTCCAAATATGCTTTACTCGGAGCCATTCGAGCAATAGCTCAAACAATCTCTTATGAGGTTACTATAACGTTAATTATTATATTTTTCTTATTCTTATCCATACAAATGGATATTGTAACAATTCGCTTAATAAACACATCTACTTGAGCAAGTGCACTGTTCTTACCATTAAGAGCTATATGATTAGCAGTTATTCTTGCAGAAACAAACCGAGCTCCATTCGACTTCGCAGAAGGAGAATCAGAACTAGTCTCAGGATTTAATATTGAATACGGAGGAGCTGGATTTGCTTTTTTGTTTATAGCGGAGTACAGCAATATCCTAATGATGAGCCTTATGACCTCCTGCTTGTTGACAAGCACATTAATTATATCTGTCCCAGTAGCTGTCATCTTCTTATGGGCTCGGGCAACCTTACCACGATACCGTTATGACCTTCTAATAGCTATAGCCTGAAAATCATTCTTACCCCTAAGACTGTCTATTTTAATGGCCTTAAGATCACTTCTCTTCCTTCTGTAAATGTTGGTAGTATATGCAAATACAGTTGCCTTCCAAGCAGAAAAACCAAAAATGGTCAACATAACTATACTAATATATATGTAATTACACTAACAATTATTTCAACCTTATGGCTATTTGTTGTGCTGTCAATAACTCTCCCAATACATCCTCTACCATTAGGCCTTATAGTTCTCCTACTAGCATTTCTTAACTGCGCGCTTATTGCCACCATTAGACCTTGATATTCCTACATACTCTTCTTTATCTTCATTGGCGGAATACTAGTAATATTTGCTTATATCGCATCACTTTCTCCTAATATGACTTTCTCCGCTAACAATCCGTTAATACCTCTCGTATTAACTTTTACTTCTCTTTTAAGATTTAAATCATTAAAACTTACTTCAAGCTACCCAACTAACACAAGCGTTAACCCAAACATCAAAGACATCACTGAAACTCTAAGATTCCTTTACACGCAAAACGGTATTACCTGTGTTATCATCTTAGCTTCCATGCTTTTATTTACCCTAGTGGCGAGGGTTAAAATCTGTAAACCAAAAAGGGGTGCATTACGCCCTTTTTCTTAATTACTCAACCAAATAATACAAAAATATATTTACTAAAGTATAAATATTAGTACCAAACCGGCTACCCCTAAAAAAAATACTAATAAAAATCTGATAATATATGAAATATATTCTTCAGCCATAACCACACCTCGGACTCACAACGGGCACTGCCCATGCTGTGTAACTGAATACAAATATCAAGAATAAAGCCCGCTTAAAAAAGTTATAATCCCTGTCAGTAAAGCAAACATAACAGAATACCTCAAAATAGAGATTCCAAGCATCAACTCACCCCACAAATTCAAAGAAGGGGGAGCTGCTATGTTAATACCGCATATTAAAAACCAACATAAAGCAACCCCAGGAATTAAGACTAACCCACCTTTTACTAAAAACAGGCTTCGAGTTCTGTAGCATTTATAAGTTTCACTAGCTAAAAAAAACATCCCAGAAGAACACAACCCATGCGCAACCATTATTAACAAGCACCCTAACCACCCCCACTCTGTGTTAGAGTAAACACCCCCTAACACTAATCTTATATGCCCAACAGACGAATAAGCTACCAAAGCCTTTACATCATTTTGGGCAAAACATACTATTCTAGCAATGATTCCACCACTAAGCCCGGCACAAAAAATAATAGAGATAATTAACCTTCTAAACAATCTTAAACTATAAAAGACCCGAACCAACCCATATCCCCCTAGTTTAAGCAAAACACCAGCTAAAATTATTGACCCAGCTACAGGTGCCTCTACATGAGCCTTTGGAAGCCATAAATGAAACCCATAAACCGGCAACTTTACTAAAAAAGCTAAAGAAGCACATAAAGTCACCAATCATCTTCTCTCGAAGCTTAAAAACTTCCACCCTCAAAAGACAGATCCACCCTTTGCTAAGACTACAACGATTAAAATCAAGAGAGGAAGAGATGCACTCACTGTGTACAACAATATATACTTCCCTGCTTGCAACCGCTCTGGTTGGTATCCTCAACCTAAAATAATTAATAAAATAGGGATAAGGCTAAATTCAAATATAATATAAAAATTTAGCAAAGACCTGAGGCTAAAACACAACACAAGAACTATAGTCAATACTAAAACACCATAAACAAACTCAATAGATTTGTTACCTAATTTTTCCACATCGCGGACTCTAGCTAACATGCTTAAACTAGAAACCAAAATAGTTAAAGATGTTAGCCTAAAAGAAAAATTATCTACTACCAGTGACTCACCCCAACACCTAGCTAACCCCACAGGGCTATACCACAAACCTATACTAACCAAATAGGACAAAATACACCCCCACAAAACCCTTCACCAAAAAACCCTCTGCCCAAAACTACTTGCTAATACTAGCAAAACCCCAATAACCCCTAACCTAAAAATGACCTAAAACCAATCCACCTACGTAATCACTTCCTACTCTGCGGACTAAAGAAACCAACACACTCAACCCTAATGCAGCCTCGCACACCCCAAAAGTTAGAAAAACTAAACACACACTCCTTAATCACCCCTGAAAATAAGTTAAACTAATAATTATAGTATAAACCCCTAAAGTAAAGACCTCTATTCTTAACAAAGCCCCAAAGAGACTTTTTCGCTGAGACACTAAACACACTCCGCCTACTAAAACCCCAATAACCCCCACACCCATAACGGGAAAAAACCACACCTACTTTAATAAACTTCTACCAAACCCCCACTTCACATACTTCTTCCCTAAAACACCTTTAATTTTACCCCCTCTATAACTGATAAGATACTTCCCTTCAACCAACCACCAGATTCTTACTGCGAAAAGAATCAAACAAGTCAAAAACACTATAATTACCATAACCCATGACATAGGACTCAACTGAGGCATAAAAGAATGCCACAAAGGCAACTTGAGTTTGACAAACTCAAATTATATTTTAACTAATTCTTTTAACCTTTAAACTTTTTTAATGCCCTATTGGATGATCAGAAGAGTACAAACCAACTAACAGAACAAAAACATATGCCTGTAAAAAACTAACGGCAAACTCAAAAATCACATAACCCCATATAACCAAACTCCCCACTAACCTGCCAATAAACGAAATCCTGTAAAAAAATTCTACTACATACTCCCCAATAACATGTAGCATCAAATGCCCTATTGTAATGTTAGCAGCCAATCGAACACCTAAAGTAATCGGACGAATCAAAATTCTAACCCTTTCGATTAACACCAGTAATGGGATTAAACCGGTAGGCCTTCCTGCAGGAACCAAATGACCTGCCCTCTCCTTTCAGGAATACACCCAACCTCTAAACATTAAACAAAATCAAACTATTATAGCTAACACGAGAGTCAAAGACAAATGCCTAGTTGGGCTAAACACATTAGGGATTATCCCAGAAATATTTACAATAAAAATTAAGATAAATAGAGAAACTTGCCCTAATGCAAAACCCCCAAAAAACTTCCCAGAACAACTTTTTACCAAGTCTAATACTACATCAACCAAAGCAAAAAATATAACATTAATGCCAGAAACTCCTACCCATACCCCTGTCAAAGCAACCAACAAACCCATAAACCCACTCAATCACACAAAAGCCCTAACCCTAAAATTAGAATACGTCCCAGCATCTAAAGAAGAAAAAATATCCATCAACATTTTTACTTAACTCTCTCTCCCCCTAAGAACCTCATCAATAAATGCATAAATACAAAAAAATTCATACTACATCAACAAAATGCCAATATCAAGCAGCAGCCTCAAACCCAAAATGATGGCTGATAGAAAAATGATGCAAATAGCATCGTACTGTACACACAATCAAAAAAACTCTTCCGATTAAAACATGCAACCCATGAAATCCAGTCATTACAAAAAAAGTAGAGCCATAGATACTATCAGCAACGCTAAAAGAAGCTTCCTGGTACTCTCCCCACTGAAGGACAGTAAAATACAAGCCTAAAAACACAGTTAGTAACAACCCATACAAGGCCTCTTCACGATTGCCCGTTATTAACCCATGATGAGCCCAGGTAACCCTAACCCCAGAGCCCAATAACACAGCCGTGTTTAGCAATGGGACTTTAAAGGGGTTTAATGGCATAATTCCAATGGGAGGCCAAACACAACCTAATTCTACAGAAGGAACGAGTCTTCTATGGAAAAATCCTCAAAAAAAGGCAAAAAAAAAGCAAACCTCAGAAAAAATAAACAAAATTATACCCCATCGAAGGTTTATACTAACCCACCTAGTGTGGTATCCTTGGTAAGTGCCTTCACGAATTACATCCCGTCACCACTGTACCATAGTTAGTAAAATTACTAAAAGCCCGATCATTATTAAACTTATCCCTTTTCCATGAAATCAACTAACCAATCCAACTGTTAAAAACAATGCCCCACTTGCAGCAGTAAAAGGCCACGGACTAAACTCTACCAAATGAAAAGGATTACGCAACATTTGTCTACATAATTACTTTAGGCTATTCTGACAATACAATCTTCACAACATGCCTATGCGAATGAAACGATGCAGGAAACCTATTATCTTGTCACTCAAACGACGTCCTTAAAGCTCTTCTTCAAACTACAGAGCGCTGAGAGATAAAAGATTCAAATAGCATAAATATAAAAAGCAGCACAGAAACAAAAGACACCAATGAACCTCAAGAAGAAATTACATTTCACTTGGCAAATCTATCAGGATAATCAGAATATCGACGAGGTATACCAGCCAACCCTAAAAAATGTTGAGGGAAAAACGTTAAATTAACTCCTACAAATATCAAAACGAAATGTACTTTTCTCCATACAGCATGAAAAGTCACGCCAGAAATCAACGGATACCAGTACCTAAAAGCTCTAAACAAAGCAAAAACAGCCCCTATTCTCAACACATAATGAAAATGCGCAACTACATAGTAAGTATCGTGCAGAACAATATCTAAAGAAGAGTTGGACAAAACAATTCCAGTTAAACCACCAACAGTGAACAAAAAAATAAACCCTAAAGCCCATATAATAGGGGGTTCAGTCTTATTCACGAACCCATGAATTGTAGCCAACCACCTAAAAACCTTAATTCCAGTTGGAATAGCAATAATTATAGTAGCAGCAGTAAAGTAGGCTCGAGTATCTACATCTATCCCCACAGTAAACATATGATGAGCCCAAACAATAAAACCTAATACTCCAATAGAAACAATAGCATAAACTATCCCTAAATACCCAAAAACTTGCTTTTTCCCTGCGTAATGTATCACAATATGCGAAATCATACCAAAACCAGGCAAAATCAAAATATATACCTCAGGATGCCCAAAAAATCAAAATAAGTGCATGTACAAAATGGGATCCCCCCCTCCAGTAGGGTCGAAAAATGAAGTATTTAGATTACGATCAGTTAATAATATTGTAATAGCACCAGCTAAAACAGGTAAAGCAGCAACTAACAATACAGCTGTTACGGTAACAGCCCATACAAACAAAGGAATCCGCTCAGCAACTAACCCTGGAGATCGTATATTTCCAACAGTAGAAATAAAATTAATAGCCCCTAAAATTGACGAAGCACCAGCAAGATGTAAAGAAAAAATAGCCAAATCTACTGAGGCTCCAGAATGAGCAACATTCCCAGACAGAGGAGGGTACACTGTTCAACCTGTTCCCACACCGCTTTCTACCAATGACGACCTTAATAACAAAAATAGAGCTGGCACCAATAACCAAAACCTTAAATTGTTCAACCGAGGAAAAGCTATATCAGGAGCACCGATTATTAAAGGAATAAGCCAATTACCAAACCCTCCAATCATCATTGGCATTACCAAGAAAAAAATCATTATAAAAGCATGAGCTGTGACAATCACGTTATACAACTGATCATCCCCTAGTAACCTCCCCGGCTGACCCAACTCAGCTCGGATTAAAAGTCTCAAAGCCAATCCAATTAAACCAGATCACAAAGCCAACAATAAATATAAAGTACCAATATCTTTATGATTAGTAGAACACAATCACCGCAA